TTTCGAAGAGCCGCCCCCCTACGAGCTTGATGCGGCGTAACCTTCTTCTGACATCATCATGTTCCCTAGAGTGAGGTCTCCACAAAAAAGAAAAAGTTCTATCATCCCATGCGACCTTAATAAAGACATCACTTTCCCTAGCAACATTGATTTCATTTTCCAAAGAAAGAGATCCAAATCCACCTCGATTAGTAAACAGAGACAATAAGAGAGACTGAGAAAGGTCAAAATGAAAAGAAAGAAAAGACTCAATCTATGAAAGATCGAAGTAAGCTGTCGCTTCGAAAATGTGAAATATTTAAGTTAAGAGGATCCATTTCGGGAACGTGGAATGTAAGAGAAATTCAAATGTTATAACTCCAGTACGTCAGGAACCATCAGAAAAAGAAAGACTACCCTCCAAGAAATTGTATAACTTGGAGAAAGTATTCACTTTGCGTTCCCTGAGAAAGAAGATCACAATAAATATTGTGTATGTGTAGAAGGCTCACTCTTGCTTCTCCAAGTGCGCTTACCTCTTGGAGATTGACTCCTGTTGGTAAGTTCACATCCTCAGTAGTCTCTCTATAGACTCTCAAAATTCTTTCTAGTTGGTCAACGATTTTCTCTTTAACAACATCTATCGTTAGATCAGTTACCTTTGTTTCCATATTTTGACTATTCATTTGATGGATCATTCGGCCAGCCCTAACGGCTACAAGAATAGCTACAGGCAGAGCCAAACCCATCCTAGAAACGAAATCAGCAACGAGTTGATCCATAACGAGTATTAGATTGAAGTTCTCTTAAAGAAGACCGCCAACTCGTATCCCGAAGATACAAGACAAGCAAAGCGCCCGGTCCTCTTCTCTTGTGTCGAAGTGTGGTGAGGCCTCACAGAAGGAGTGGGAAATTGGGGAAAAAGCCGAAACGGAACTAACGGAGATCACGGTATACTCCGTGCTGCGAAACGGGCCAGTACAATACCACGTCTTATTGAGGCCATGAAGACGGACAGCGCTTGCCTTGCCTCTTGCCTATATTATATTTATATATAGGGTAGGGTTCTTTTCGATCTTGTACCCAGTACACTGAACACCAACCCAATCTCGACAAAGAAAGTGAACTTTGGGAAAGATCTATCCTACACTTGCATCCTCGCATAAAAGAAAGGACTCAAGGGTTCATAAGGTATAGTAAAGGTTAAGGTCTTTACCTGGACCTGGACGGATCGAATAGAGCCCTATTCTATCGAGCTCTTGTAGGTGCGCCAAGTTTACTCACCTACTATATTTCTTAGTTTGATTTTTGAAGAAGTTTTCAATCTAGTTTATAAACTAAAATGTAACGATAACCTACATAGGACCTTTTTGTTTAGGATTTCTTAACTGGTTTTTCTTTCCTCTTGTCAATTCAATTGTGTAAATGAAATGAAATTTCAAAACAAGCAGAAAACACGTTTTTGGAAAAGGAAGAGCAATTGAGAGAGAACCACATGCAGAACACATAGAGAACTCTTGTATGTATAGAAGATTGGAAGCTCCGCTTTAAGTCAAGAAGGGTAGGGGAGTCGCTGCGCCTACAATCTCGACAGTTGTGGTTAAAAGGTTTTTCTTTTTTTCACGCATCTATTAAGAAAGGCAGAATCCACACTTTACTTTTATCATTTTAAAATGCCCAAGAGGCCTGGTTCTGGTTCAGCATGAGGAGATAAGGATAGAAGTTATGAAATTGTTATCACACTTATCCATCTTATCGAGCCAACAGCATATAGGAGCAGTCCACCAAATATTTGAAAGAGTCCCCGAGGCACAAAAAAAATGATTCAATTCAATCTTTTAAGCTATCTATCAACAACAGAGGGGCTGCTCATAGTCAAAAGCTACTAGATTAGATGGATTCCAACTGAACTTAAACTTCTACTTGGTTGATAGATTCAGGGGTAGTGCTGGAACATAATTAAGGACGACCTCCATCTCCATATGGTAATTGAAGTCGAACAGGAGCAAACCAGATGCAATTCAATCCTTCTTCCTGGCAATGATTCCCAAAAAAGCAAAACCTCACTAGACCGAGGCCCATTGCTATGGGGACTACACTGTATAAGAGAATGACTAAGGTAATTGCCAATAGATTGAAAGACACGCTGGCTCTTTAACTTTAAAAAGGGCGCCCTCCTAATCTCATTTGGATAGGAAGAGATATTGATGATTATCCCAAGGAGGCTTACTAGTCAGCTGATAGATCAGGTGAGCCAGCCATGATCACTAAACTCGCCAAACCAGGCATATGATAATGTTAATCATAGGTTTCTATATGCGACAGGAAAATGGGATTTGCAGAGTAGGATACGAAAGTTTTTTTATATACAATGAATAGCACCTATGATCCATGGACGACCAGTGGGGTTCATAAGAGGAACCAAACAAAGGTCTGCAACAAGGCTGTCCCCTCTCTCCATATCTCTACGGCTGGTTGCAGATGACACTGTAATAATAACAAAGCCAGATAGAGAGACTTTTCGAGGCTTCAAAACTGGGACAAGACTTTTTTTACTTTGGTCATGTTAAAACCCCAGACGACGACGGATACTAATACAACTGGGATTCAAAGAAGGATTAACAGACGATCTATGGACTTACTTGGCTTGGTCCCAGTTTATAGGCATTAAAGAAATCTATAACTAGTTGGAAAGGGCGCAAAGAAAGCAGGAAAAAATGCAGTCAAAAGAAGCCTGCCTTAGTCTCAAATAGGGCTTAGCCTCAATGGCAGACCAACTACCAAATGCGGAATGACGGTCGTGAGCCGGTCCTTATGGAATTCCTAGGCGTGAAGGTGGACAAGGTGGCGGGAAGCCTCTTTATATGGCGTAGCCCTTCGAGTGAAGCATTCGATTATGCGTGCTGGCCGCTCATCCTTAAAGTAAAGGCCGGGTTGAGAAGGAAGAGAGAAAACTTCCTCATTTAAATTTTAGAAGGCTATATCAACGGGAGCCTGTCAAGGCCGAGGAGGCCCGCTACCGTGCTAACCCCCTTCCCTGGCTAGCTTGCTTTCGCTTGCTTCGTATCCGGTTTGGAGCCATCGTCGCAGTTTAGGTTTTAGCATGCCTTGGCGAGGTTTTGCTCTTTCTTGGGAGCGTAGTTCCCTCTCCCTTTGCTTATCTAGCTTTATGTTTACGGTTGCCCCAGTAGCTTTTATGCAACGGGTGTCAAACTACCCTTCCTCCAAGATGGAAGTTTCGCTCCAGAAAATTAGATATTTAGGAAAAGCCATTGGAACCGAGTATAATAGCCCCTATAAGGACTCAGAGCCCTTTTGGAACTTCTTCCCGCCTACGCCTAGAAGAAAGGCTTTCTTCGTCTGTTGTTACGGATGCCCATTCAAAAGATTCATTCCCTGGTGGATTGATTTGGCTATTGCTTGTCAGCCTCTTTTGGCTTTGGAACATTCATTTACTACTTTTTCCTCCCACATCCTGACAACAGCTGGTTTATGGCACCGGGCTAGCTCATGAAGAAGTCGAATCGGAGTTGTCCAGAATCAGATCTCCTCAGAGCACTCCAGCCTTCCTTCGCCCGGGAATGGTGACAGTTGTTGCCTGCCTTGCGGAGCTTTGCTTTGAGTCCTTTCCTCTCTAGATCTGACCTCGCCCAAAGGAAGGTGTAGGTAGCATAGCGAGATGCTTCACGCAATTGCGCGAAAGACTACCTAAGCTCAAGCAGCAGATACTACCACATACAGGAGAAGAAGCTATAGCTCGAGCTATAGCGCTTATTAGGAATTGTCCAATTCAATGAATTCCAGGGTCAGAGGGAGAGTCACGAAGGGCTATTCTTCGATTGGGTATGATTCAACTTTAACCTTCCCAAAGGGATCAATGGTATACCGAACGAACGGAAATTGCTCAAGTTTAGTTTCGTTAGGGACCGGGTCTACGTCACTTTAGAGGTGGGCCTTGGCTCGATTCCGAAGTCATGAGAGAAGGGCGGTATCCTAATCTTTCTTTTCTCCTAGGATCGAGAGACCATTTCGCTCTTCCTGCCTAAATAAAGAAAGAAAGGTCTTTCTCCCATTTCCCTAGTCGAAGAATTGCTCTATAGCCGAGCTCTCAAGAGTCTTTTCTACCATAATCGTTCTTTCCTTCTTCATCCTATCTGCTAGAGCAGTCAGTGTGGCATCTCCTGCATAGGAGTGAGTGTCGATTAGAGGCCTCTTTAGTGCGTGCACGAAATCTCTGTGACTTTTTGCACCGAAGATGCTATCTTTGTCTATGCCTAAGATAAGAGGTTTTCTATCTCCGATGGAAATCACACTAGAGGAGTGGCAAGCGCTCTTCTTAAATAAGATATTGTTTCAGGTTGCGGTTGCTCATTCTTTATGCGGGAGTACGCAGGATTAAAAACCTATGAACTAACACCCGATTATATGAATGAAATCAGTTGCAAAGAGGGGCCATTCAATAACAAGCCTTTTTTGTACATAATCACCTGTTTGTTGAATAGGGTTAAGTTGATTCGAAATATCTTAAGAGAACCCCAACAGGCCGACGAGCTCTTTCTCAGAATCAAGCTGGCAAATGCCCGCAAGAAACCCATTTATTTATCTATTTATCGTCTAGATGGGGTAGGTGTGAAGTCTACCTTCGTACAAGATCCAATCTCGATTATGTTTCTGCGGAAGTATCTACTCGTTACGGAATGTTAAGTATCAAAGTAATAGATGTTATGTTAGAACCTGGCGTTCTGGGCAACTGGGATCAACTTTCAGTAAAAAAGGGGGCATCTATGTCCATCCTTGACAGACCAACACCCGCCTTTGGGACGTACTAGAGTCATGTCTTTCTTTCCCGGGTCACTCTGGTTATATTGAGATTTCCCTGTGCTTTCTCTTAATGGGAGGAGTGTGCCCCGTTCTTCTCTATCCGGTCTCCTTCTCCTCGAGCATGGGGCATTTCCTAGTTACCGAATCCTACTCTTCCGCTCTCGCTCTTCTTTCTACAGGTACGAGTAGCATCCTATTATAGGGGGTCCTCCCACTGCACTGGAGTGAGTTTATTCCAGGCAAGAAGACAGAGAGTGACCTTGAAGTGTGCTTCTTGTTCGTTTTCTTCCCTTGGCTCCATTCCATCCTTTATAAAGTACAGGTCCCAGGTCCGCCCTTTCCTTTGAATATGAGCTCTTAGATAGATATCAGCATAGCTTCGTAATTAAACTTCTCGCACATCTGCTCTGAAAGCGAGAGCTTGAGATGCATTGCTTGGGTCTTCATTGGGCACTAGTCTAGCACTCTCTCTTCGGTGTGAATAAGAAAGTGTCAAGTGATGGAGGTGTGGCTAGCTTGCTGAATCGCCTCCTCGTACTGCTAATCTTCTTCCCGCTAACTCATTTCTCTTTCGACCGGAACTCCTTAATCAGTTAATCCGGAAGTTCCCCAGAGTTCTTCCTTCTAAGAGGGTTGGCGCAAACAAAAGCAGCAGATATTGAAACTAATAGCAAAGAAGGCTAGGCTCCTCGAACCAGATTCTCTCCGATCTTCTACCGTAATTCGCTAATCTCGATGAAAGAGCAGGTAACTACATAAGGCAGCTTTCCCCGCTCTGTCTTGTCTCGATACGAGAAGGGCTGGTGCTAGAATACTAATTACTATTGCAGCTCTCGGGTCTACTCTCCCTTCCACTCCAGCCTTACCTTAAAGGCCTGGTTTCGTCTGGTAAGCGAGCTCTACTATATATAATATAGATACTGCCCTCTGCTGTTAGCGCTTTCGTTTGGTTGTCCTTTACGTTTTGTTCTTTCCATTCAAGCAATCCTGCTTTTTCGAGCTTTATTGGGTCTAGGTCTAGTTGAGACTGAAGTCAATGCCCCTATTGTAAGGAAAATGGCGAGAATCATCTTATAGAAGTAGTGCTCCTGATTGTCGCTACTGCGGGTAAGAAGATTTCTGCCCAGTCTTCCTAGTTGATCCTTTATCAGTCCGGGATGCCAGCCTTTAAAGTAATTGGTTCAGTTCCTCGGCTTCGGCATAAATGCAGTGCCCGTCATTCCCATCAGTACGGGTGAGGGGTCGAGATCCGTTATTAATGAATGTCTCCTCTGGCCGCTTCTTTTGGGGATTGCCCTTCTATCTCCAGGAGATTGCTGCCTTCCTCGTTCAGTGGGGAAGTCTATTCCCTCTCAATCAATGCCCGGGAAGGGAACTATGAGAAAGGCACTTCAAGAATACATACATCTGGAGATAGGCCATTTAGATAGACCGATTCCAATAGCGTCCCGCAAACTACCGGGAAGCCGACTACATAGGTAGGGGGCGTGCTGACATGCTTGACTTTCTCACTCAATTAAGGAGGTCCGCTAGCTGCTTGAGCCATAAAGACTTCTTCATTCAACGGATTTCATTCATTCATTCACTGGCTTTCCTCTCTAAGAAGTCAGGTCGATCCAAAGCCATTGCTTGAAGCGATTTCCTTGACCGAAGTCTGCTACCGAAGCAGGATTGCTTGACACACAAGCATACCAACCCGAGGGAAGGTCAATAAGGATGGTGGTCGATCAAGCTATTCTATTAAGAAGTAGGAATCTGCTTCTCCATGCCCTTCCATTTTCAAGGGGTAGGCCCTTCGCGGCACACAAACAAGATTTTCTTTTGTCACTGGCGCATTCGGTAGCCCCTTCTAGTGCGCGTACTAAGACTAAGGCTACAGCTCACTTCTTCCTCTTTCTTCTCTTATGCAATATCGAGTTAGCGTCTCAAAGAGCTTACTCTGAATGGGAAACTTCTTCTTCCCCAACTAACCCTCTGTGTGCACGTTCCACAAAAGAGAAAGACTTTGTTCATTGAGTGGGCTCTCTGGCTGTTGAAAGAGTAGAGGCTCTTATCTTTCTTTATAGGCGGCATGGCATATAAACGAATGTCGATTGGTCTAATTCGAAGAAATAACATAACTGGTTCGGTATAATAGGTCAACATAGGCAAGATAGGTTAGTCCTAAAGCACTCACTCTGATCCCCGACCAGTTCAGCTTGAATTGGAAGCCTAATAGAAAAAGCCGGTTGGAGGCAGTTTGGAGTACAAAAGAGTTTAAGTACTCACAGGTTCAAATAGTGACTTCGGGACAGAGATAGTGAATCCTTTTTCTTCGGAAAGGAAAGGACTCAGCATCCACAGCTCCGCCCGGCCTTTCCCAACCAGGAGAGCTTGAAGAGGACATATGGCCCAGGATCGAAGAAGCAACAAGGGAGAGATTCCACCGATTAGCCTTACCCGATGACCGTTAGCAGGAGTTGACAGGGGAAAGTACTTAATTACGGAAAGCGGTAAACAAAGCAAACAAGAGATGAACGCGTTACCATAAAACCAATACAGCAGGACGAGAGATTCACCGAAGCCATAAAGAGCAGCTTAACTTTAACTAAGAGATGCTAGTCCCCTATAGAGCTAGCAGCTAGAGGGAAGGCGGATAGGCCATAGACCGCAGGAAAAGCTACCCCAGACACTGAAGACTTATACGGCAGGGCAGGAGTTGAATTAAAGAATCGTACTGCAACTGCTGAAGAGAGATCAGAGCTAGTACTAGAGGAAGCGATAGCCCCACTACTCTTAGTGACTGGCTACTTTACTACGCCATTTTTCGCATCGAAGACATACAAGCGCACTCTCTCTGGGCCATCCGTGGGGCTTCCTCCGCTATGAAGCATAAGGAACTGCCTTCATGCGCTCTTTCTACTGGATTTGGATGAGTACCTTAGCTCTACCCCGAACTGAACTCCCCCCTCACCGAATCAAATATACCTAGCACAAACAGGTCTCATTTCAGCTGGGGCATAGCCCTTATCCTTCAAAAGCTCGGTAAAGACTCTTTTCGCATCGTTGCCGTAGCCTATTTCACACCCGCAGAAAAAGGAAAGATCATATCATAGAATATAGAAAACGGGGTTCCTATCAAAGATGGACCCTGTCGGAAGGTGATGGTCTTCGGTAGCTATAGGGTGAAGGTCTTTCTGCGGGAGCAAGGCGGTTCGTGGTCGCCGCTGATAATCCTTAAGTCGACCCTGAAAATAGGTAAGGATCGGCACGCAACCGATTCACTTTCTTGCATTTCGCTCATTCTTATGTACTCTTCATAGACACCATTGGACCGGTCGGGGACACTATCGTCTCCCCTCCCCCCTCGTGCAGTTTGAGTCTATTTGTTCAAGCTCAAGTTCTTCTGTTCAAATAATATATTATTATTTGGAGTTTGAGCTTCTGACCCCTATTCATTATCACTAACTTGGGCTTAGCTTGAGCTTCTAATTACTTATTGGTCTTTGTCAAGAAGCAAGCTACCTCCCTCAGTCGAAGTCACTCCAGTTATTGCTAGCCCGGGCTTCCATTATGATTACTATACCACGGGTCTTACTTAGTATAATATATAGTATACGAGTGTTGGATGATTTGATGATTATTACCTCCTGGGTCGGGCAAGAACCCTGCTCGCATGATGTGCTCCTTACCCTATTCGCTTCGTTCCCGAAACCACCGAGTTATTTGATCATAGAAAGAGGCCCGTCCTATCATCTGTACGATAAAAGATGAAACAATAATAATTCAGCTGATTCCACCTTGTTGGGCTTTCTTTCTGTTAGGGACTGGACCTCCACTTTGTTCTTCAGAGAGATCCCGTCTTCCTACTGCCGGACAAGACTCTGCATGGGATGAAATTAACTTGTAGTGATCTATGCGCTTATGCGACCGACTCTTTCGCTCTTAGCTTTACCACGTGTAGGCAGGGAGCTTTACAAACCCCGGATAGGGCTTTGCAAAAGTCTTTCTCCAAAAAGAATAGATAGGACTATTTATAATAATGAATGCTCCACCGCGATTACTGAGGGTCAGATCGAAGAAGTTCTTTGTTCGTACTCATGCTAGGTCATCGGCTAGTAAGGACTACTGCTGACGAAGCAAAAAGGTATGCATTTGGTTCCGTCAGCCTTATAACTTGAACAGAGAAAGGTATCGCTTATCAAAGAAGGGGGTTGGACCGCTTTGCTTGGGGCACCCAAACCCAAGACCAACGCTTTCTTAATTGGGATCGCCAGATCCAATGCAATGGTAAAGGTAGTGACTCGGGGTTGATGGGGGATTTGGCCCGAATAATCTAATTCCTTAGATCTTGGTTTCGAAATCGAGGCCATAACAAGGACTTTGTAACAGGAATGCAGCCCTCGGTTAAGCGCGCTTTCCTATTTGTTCTTAGAAATAAAGTTACAGGGCTAGTTTTCCTGCTGGATGATTCTGAATCAACTACTTTGATCAGCCCAACCAGACCCCGGTGTTACCCTTTGCGCATTAGCGAGCCCCTCTCTTAATGGTGTAAATGCCCAATGCAGCTTTTCTCCTAATGGAAATGTCAAATGAACATCTTCGCAGATTCCTCGAGGCTCATCTTTGAAGAAAGTTTCCAGGAACAATGTTGTATGTAACCAGGATCTATAATCAATAGGATACCAACCTCCCCCAAAAAAAAGCCAGTACAGTAGCTCTCCTCTATATGGTTCACCTTCGAATTGGAGCTTTTTTTAATGGAAAGGGTTCTTTCGTGCTATCGGAGAGGGGTCGAACCCTTAACTTATTTTATTATGTTGTACATAAATAGAATCTATTTATGTTATGTAATATTAGAAAGAAAAAGGTGGCTGTTCTGTTAATGGGACCAAATGAGTAACTTTTATACTGATTCCTCTTTGAGGGGTTGATTTTGAATGACTTTCTGATTTCGCCCGGATTACCTCCACTCCCTTGATTCGGAGTCAGGAGCCCCTGTTCTTATTCGAAGGTCTTTGCTTACGCCGCGCTTCCCCCTCCTTTGGTCAAGGCTGGCGGAATAACTGACGATTGAAAGGTAAACGGGAGAATGAAATGGGGAGGTTGGAGGGTCTGCCTTACCGGAAATTGAGTATTGGAAGGAAATTAAAGGCTTTTACTAAGACCACCGAGCGAATGAAGAAGAGAAAGGTTTTGTTTGAAGCAGATTTGACTGAAGGGAGAGGAGGCGAAGGTACTACCGAACAATGGTTGTGGGCTGTACGAGGGCTTTCCTGAATGACAAGGGAAATCTCTATCAACTACGGGAAATGAAGAGTGAACGATGGCTTGGATTTCATGATGGCTTAGGCTAAAAGGGAAAGGGCTTTGGTTGGCCATCGCCCTTTGGTTTGGGCTCTTTCAAGACAACTCCTTCCGTTCGAGACTAGTTGCTGCCAGAGACCGTGGATTTAACTACTCCTCCCTCACCAGCAGGGACCCTTCTTCTGATTAGGCGCCGATACGGATTCATTCCAGTAGGGATTGCTCCTTTACTTTAGGTTTAGGTATCGATGAGGTATTTCCTGTAATTGCAGGGGCTCGATAGCGAAGAAGGAAAATGAGCCCTAGAATCTATCTCATGAAGCTCCGAGACCAGTTCCTCTAGGGAGCAATTACTTTTTAACTACAATATTACTACGAAACGAGACGGAGGGATTAGACACTGACGCCTACTGACCGGGTCGGGCACGAAGGAGGAAAGGAGACTATACCACAGCTTGAGACTGGAAGGAGCCTCCGGCTTCGGTTGACGACCCAGGATAAAATAGAGTGAAGGGAGTTCATAGAATCTCCTGAGTCTGAGGCGTCTCTAGCCCTTATGTAGTAAGGTCCCTCCACGGAAGTCAACGAGTTTGATGCCCTTTTTTTCGAGCCCTTGAAAAGGTCATGTTTAAATAGTTCCAAGTCCGCGGGTCCAAGGGTGAGTAGCTGGAATCATATAAGGGCTGTAGGAACGGTTCACCCATAAAGGGAAAATGAATGTCAGAGAAGATGTTGGCCCTATCAGAGAAAAAAGCCCCTCTCTTCTTACCCAGTGTTCGAGTGCCGGTTTAGTCAAACCAAGGAAAGAGAACCTCGAAGCCTTTCTCTCGGAGATCGGTCATACTGTCTAGCTTGATGCTGTCCTTTTACCAGCCCCTTTATTCTGAAAAGGAGGATTTTCTTTATGATGCTGATTCAATGGTTTGTGGGTGGTCTTGGTACCTCATTGAGCTGTGGTCAGTTCGCTTTAGCCAACCTGCTAGCTAGTCAAGAGTATTTGATGACTTTGATTTCGCCTCGCATCCGCCATATCGATAGGAAGCGGGGCGAGGGTCTTTCATTCGAGAAAAAGGGATGTTCAGGGCCGGGCCTTTCGCAGCTTTCTAAAGGAGATAATTGAAGAAAGTTCTAGCCCGAGAGAAAAGAAAGATCAGATTTGCGTTGATTTTTCCAACAAAACTAAGTACTTTTTGGTCTTTATCATTCAGAAGACTCAGTCCCACACTCTGACTTCAATGATGGGAACAACCTCCGCACTCCGGCGCTCCAACGAACAACAGTTCTCCGCCTTACTATACTATATATTTATCATAGAATAGGCGGCGAAAGCGCCACAACATATATATATCTTGTTCCGTGCTATTGAGAGATAGGGGACAAAACGCCCTTAGACCTATACCGGCGGGGAGCAGCGGATACACTTCAGAGATAGGAAAAAGGTTCACAAAAATGAAGAATCAAAGCATGTAGTTGGGAATGGAATGCTACTGAGGTCAAATCCAGAGTGAAAAAGGCGATGGCGCTTGCCGTAGAAAGAGATTAGACCGGTTTGGTACTCCTACTACCTATGATAAAAAGTTTTCAAGACAAATCCGTGAGTCTAGTCATGCTGCTTCAAAAGAATCCTCTGGGTCTTTTCTTCCTATCTGGTTCTCTGGAACCGGTGAAATCCTATGTTCATAAGCACACTTAGCCTTTCAATAATATCCAACCATTTAAAGAAAGTTTTAGACATAATTAACTACACTTACTAGTCGTTGGGCTTTTGCACCAGGCTACTTAAGGAGTCATTATGAATACTCATGTAACATTTGACTCGCCCTATTGCGTAGCTATAACACTACACAGGGGGGGGGCGTCCAAGATGCTAACTTTGGAATCTTAGTCACTGAGGTTAAGGGTTAACCTAACCAAAAGGAACTAAGACGACGTAAACATAATCATAGATCACTGCTGATTATGTCGCGTCTAGACACAGCTAAACAACACTCCATTCGGAGGCGCTCAGCGTGTGCGGGAGAGCAATCTCCCCACCCTCACTCACTCAGTATCACTGAAATACTGAATGGTGCCTAAAAGTAAAAAAGGGACAAGGAACGAGTAGAAAAACAATTCGAATTGGAAGGAAGGATTCAATCCATCGTAGAAAACTCCAGTGCGCGGATGCATAGCGTCGTAGCATTCTTGGAGACGGGTGAGAGTCGGAATGAGCTTAGTCAAGACTGACTCCTATTCATATTCTTCCTACTTGCTTTCCTATTCCAGATGGCTTTACTTACAGCGGGTGTGCTGACTTGACCCGAGGAGATCCGATTGCTTGTGCTTATGTACCAGTTCCTATTGCTTGCTTTACTATTCTGATTCCGATTTCTATTGGCAGCTGGAAAAGAAAAGCCTTTCGTTATCTTAAATCGACTAGTAACGCGATGTCTTCCCATAAAAAACAACGTCCGACCCCGGGTCATAACAAGCAGTTTTCGGCAACGGAATCGGCCAATGCCAAGACACTTTTCATTTGACGCGGATCCGGTTTTGCACCTTTTGTGATTTCGATAGGCATCGCACCCTCACCTCAGGATCAGAGGGCTTGTTTGAGCGCTGCGCTAGGGGCACCACAGAACGGAGAGTGTACGAGCGCCCCTTTGCTTTGTTTGAGCGTTTTTTTTCTTTGTTCGCTTCGCAAGTGACGGTTGTGCTCCTCTTCCTTCGCTGCTTTCGTACACCAGGGGGATAGAAGATAAGGTAGGCTAAGCCGGAAAGAGAGAGCAGTTGGTTCTATAATTGAAATAATGGAAATGCTCTGTCGTAGAGCTTCGCTAGCAGTGTCGAGCTTTGCTCGCGATTCGACTGGAACTAAAGACCTGAATGAAAGTTCAGAGCTCTCGCGCTGCTATCTAAAGAATGAATAAACCGCTACTGAACAAGAGCGAGTGAAGTGAGTAAGCCCCTTTAGAGAAGAGATAGGGGCGAGCCAAAGAGAAGTTGTAGCAACGAGCTACTAATACTAAGGAGTGACTGTGTTGAAGCTTCAAACGTAGGGCTCGCGACGACTTCGAGCGAACCCAACCCATTTGAGGTGACTGCTGCTGCTTTCGATGCCGAAGACACAACAGTCGGTACTGCTAGGGACTCCTTTTTGGCACCGGGATAGGGTGGCGCAAAGCGAGTTCGATCCCTCCCTATATAATTATTATACGTAATTATAAGAAAGGGGAAACGAATCTCCTCAGATTACACAGAAAACCTGATTCACCTATAAAAATCAAAGATAAATCTTTAGAATTCCTAATTAAGGGGACAGAGTGAGGTTCGACGTAGTTGACTGCACACCAACCGCTGTTTCGCTAGCTTCTCATTTCGACGAGAGACCCGCGGAAAGTCGTCACGGCCTCAGAAGGTTCAGCCGAGGGATTGGAGGGGGGGGCCAGCCAGGTTCAGTGTCAGTAGGACTAGCCTTTCTTTCCTTATTTACAGAGAAATTAAATTTGCTCATTTTCAACTAGATCAACGATTGGAAGATCGGATATGCCCCATCGCCTTAGTCGACTTGTTCCTGAGATGAGAAAGCTTGACTCGCTTATCAGAGCTTGGAAACAGACTACGCACTTAGAAGCCCTACTCCATTGTGGTTGCTTGCCTTCATAACAGTAGGTTCGGTCAGCAGAGGGCTCTCCGGAGAGAGACTGATGTTGCAAATCAAAGATCTCGTACTACTTGATATAGGGATACCTGGAGATTCTTTTTTTCTTTTTTATTTGAATAGAAAAAAGAAGAAAAAGGGAGAGGAAAAGGAATGAAAGAACAATCCTTTCCTTTTTTAGATTATAGTTAAAGAAATCCGAGGCCGATTCGGTTCTTAATTGAAAAATTATGCGGAGTCCATGAGAATTGATATATCATACCAGAAATCCAATGGGTTAACCAACCGGGGAAAGGCTCAAGAATAAAAGGAAAAGCGCCAACATTTGTTCCTTTGTTTCATTAAGGACTTGCGATAGGGGTTGCCCCCGGATTTTACTGAGTAATAATAAGAAGACTAGTGTGCTAAAATGAAACACACAGAAACAGAAAGTGTTCTGAACGTCCTTCAGAATACAAAGGATAAGAAGAACGTTCATAATAATCTGAAATAGGAGAGGATTTGCGCCTTCGGCGTGGTGGCGCAAAACCAAAAATAGAAGGCGCGGCGCATCCCCCTGCCATGGGCAGTAGTCGTTTTAATGTAACACCAGTATCCATCGGATCATAAGACCCATGGAGTAATAAAAGAAGGAGACTGAAAAGCAATAAAAAGAAGATGCTTTTATTTTTTGATAAAAAGAAGAAGATATCGAGTAAGATTATCTGAATTAGAAGGGAAAGTGCCAAGTCTTGCATTTTTGGATGAAAAAAGTATCGCCCGACTAGCAGGGCTAGAAAAGCGATATCATAAGGAAGAAAAGGGAGAAATGCAAGACCTAGGATTAATAAAGACAACATGACTGCTTCTGGTGATTCTCTACAAATCACCAGAGTCGCCACATTGCTTAAAGAAAAGGAGAGTCTGTGGACTTGGATCTACCAAATGATAAGAATGCCTCTGAGATTCAATCATAAACGACTTCTTCTCCAGTTGAGGCATTTGAGAAAAAAGAAATTCTTCCAGAAAGAGACTCCTTCCTGTACGAGGAGTGAACAACTATAGTTCTCTATAGAGAACTATTACCAAAGCATGGGAAAGATGCACAAACAAAAGAAGAAATGAAAGTCCTACAACTTACTACATCCCTCCCAAAAGATTGACGTAGACAGCCATGGCCTGTATGTAGCATTCACCCGTTGGCCCATGGAAATAAAGATCCCTTACCTTAGGGCATCTAAAACAATAGGTAAGTTGTCGGTATCTCCAATCACTTCCCGGCAAAAGGCCGGTAGCGTCCAATCATTTGGAAGTGGATTTTGTCTAAATGGAAGAAGTTCCGACATACGCGCATAGAGGCAGCTTTGAGCGGAACTCAAAGCATTCTGACATAGGATCTTCGGGGTTTTGCCCCTCCATACGGAATTGGCTAATGCCGATAGAGAATTGAAGAGTGCAATTTTATTCTCACGTCTGTCCATATAGTTCATTTTTGACTGCTCCCCTCTCAAACTGAAGAGAGACTTGTCGGAAATCGCCGGTTGGTTTTTTCCAACCAAGAAAGACATGGGAGAATAGAATGAATCCAATGCATTCTTTTCGATACAGTAGGGTACACTTCTCCCCAATATGAGATAGGTTGCAGCTATAGTCAGAACTCCAACTGGGACAATATAGTTTAAACCATCTTTTTCTCTTTATATCGCGTTATATTAAGGCTTCTACCGCCTCCACTAATACAGTACAACACGAATTTTGGGAGGTTTCTTTTCTTCCTCTCTTAGTATTCATGCCTTTGTCCGGAGGCCTTCTTGCACCAGCTCTTAAATTAAAGAGAAAAGCACTGTTTAGCTTAGTTAGCTTAGATCCTCTTTGAGATGAAATGCGGAAAAGTCCTAATCAAAGGCGAAAGGCGCCATCCAAGCAAAGTGGGAATACCCAGCAAGATCCGACCAACAATCGAGTTCATACCCGGCGTGAGGCTTTAAAGAAGAAAGCCCAGGCTCAAAGGCCCTGTCATATTGTCAAGCCTGAGAAAGCCTAGCCCGCAAGCCTGCTTCACCTTCACTTCCTTCCGTACCTGATTCTTAGTCTGCTCTAAAGGCAGCCAGTGACTCGAGGTCTTCTGGAGTGACTCTCGGGTAATTTCAATGGTTCAGCTCTGGTTCAAATGGTATCCGGGGTATATCTGTTATCTGTTGTTCACGAATCCGTTTCAGGTTTTCAGGCATACCCGGTCTTTTCTCTTTCAGTTGCTGCTCCGGGGAAAGGACGTAAGCAGCAGCACCTCTCCCTTTCATACGAAACTTGTCATTTTTCCCTGACCTAGAAGCTCCTAGAAATAGGAAGAAGATCTATCCAGTTAGATAGAAAGCAAGATTAGACATAAATAGATTGATTCTAGACTATTTAAGATAGATGGTTGGCTAAGCGTTGGATTTTCATCCTTCCCCCTTCTTTCTTCAACGGAAACTCTTACTTCTAAAAAGCGGCTTCGACTTAAACAACCTGTCCAATACGCCAGGAATGACCACGGAATTTAGAACATGGTGGTCGGAGGAATAAAAACCTTGCTTTCAAGCCAATCGAAGCCATCTCACCTGGAGATGTAAAAAGGAGAATCCCGACCGAAAAATCCCAGAAAGGAAAGAGCAAGACCAAGGAATCCGTCCCAGAGCCCTCGTCGAGTCAACTTTATCCTCCCAAGAAAAGAAACCCAAGAAAGGTATCTCCTTTTCGGTCTTTCGTTGTTTAACTCCCGCGGCCAAAAAATGAGTTGTTTTTCTATTTTGTAGACAAAAGTGCTAAACCCCCTACCCCTAAGTCCGCAATGTCTTCAGTTAGGAGAACCCGAGCTACCTCGAAGCGCACAGCTGCAGAAACTGCCTCTGCTTTGATTAAGAATAAAAAAAAGGAAAGACGAAGGCAAACCCACTGACGAAGCGTCTGAGCCTCTGGAGGTAAGTGAGGGAGAAAGTGAGCTGGCTGAAGCCAGAGCCTACAAAAGGATCCATTATTGGAGTGCTGCGCTTCTCAGGGCCCTCTGTCCTCGGCCCCGCCGGGGCGATCCAGTCACCCGGAGTTCGACGTTCGATCCATTAGGTAGTTCGCATCAGTTCTCGGACCGGTCTAGCACTCAACCCATTTTTTTCTATAGCGGATTTTGCTTTGTGACGCCCGAACCCGAAGCGAAGGTGCAAAAGGAAATGAACGCATTATCCTTTAATTGCTCGTCACTAATCCGTTTCTAGTGATTCCACGTTCATAGTTCTTTCCATTTTGCCGGTCGGGAAGAAAGATCCAGAAAGATTCTCTCTTGCTTTATAGGTCACGGCCGAGAACGGAGAAATAGAGGAAGCAAAAAAGCCGGTTCATGCGTACCAACGGAAGAGTTTGATTGAAAGTCAGGTGTCAATTGCTTCCTGCCTTCGAGTGAGATGTAGCTAGGATATGATACCTATGCCTTAGTCTGAGACTTTTTGAGGTGCTATTGATGCCAAAGTTCAAAATAGCTCTGCATCTGTCCATCGTGCTCCAGCTCCGTCCTTTGCAGTGGTAGAACCTGGTCAACCCATTCCTACTACCTCGTAGCCTTCTGTGGACCTTTCTTTTTTTATGATTTTTCTGGTTATAAAGAAGTTCAGTCACTGAATTCGCAGGCACTCCATCTGATGGATGCCCTTACTCTCATTCTAAAAAAAGGCAATGTCCCACTAAAGGTACGGGGGGTGGCGATAGACCTCGAGACACATTCCCTCCCTCAAACACAAAGACAGAAAAAGAAAGGCTTGCTGCGGAAAAATGAAACCTTCGACCACTTCGAAAACGGACGGAGAGCATTCACATAAAGAAAAAAGGGGGTGCCTTTAGGTTAGGGGCCAGTTAGACCAGCATGACCTCAAGTGATTGAACAAGGTCAGGACGACCCTCAACGAAGAAAGATAAAGAAGCAATTCCGCCTTCAAGGGGCCATTACACGATGCAAGAGAAAATGAGAAAGCAATGCCCCGACCTGAAAATCATTTCCCCTGACTTCGACCAATGACCCATGGTTCGACACCCGAACACTCCTCGATCTCCTTCAACGGGCTGAAATCACTCAAGGCACTGGCCCCTTAGCCGAATCAAAGACACTGGATTTATCCACTTGGAACATCATAGACTGGCTCCACGACACCGGCAGACGGAAAGAAAATGAAGTTCGAAAGATAGATCTGCTCATCGAAACCCAACCTACCGAAGGTTTTGACCTGGAATGGAAGGAGAAAAGCAAAAGACTAGTCCACGAAGAATAGCCCTAGTTAGGATCTCTGTCCCCTTCTTAAACTATGGTATGGCATGCCTCCTCTTCCTCCTAGCTAGATTCTCTGCATCCTGGCTTTCCGCTCCTACGCTTCCGGATCCTCCTACTTCTTGTGCCTACGCTACAGCTCATGCCAAAGAAGGACCTACTGAGGGACCAAGCACTAAAGGCAAAAGGATGCTTATCTGGATTAGCCTACTTCTTCTATGTTACGTCCTTCCCCTTTCTTTTGTTGTATTCAGTGGGTCAGGGAGCCCGTGCTTTTTCTTACTGGGAAAGACGTCGCTAGCCTAAGGCAGGCTTCGCTATCCTCCCGAAGCTGGCATTTTCCAATGGTTTTTGCCCACTCACTTATATGGGTACAGGGGGCTTGACTATATTTTACTTTATTTAATTAAGTTTAGCTGGAGTTAGAGTGGGTCGATCTAGCCGCCCTAATTGATTGACCCGGTTGAAGATCACATTACTAAATCCGAATGATGATTTCATAATCGGTGTGAAATGGAAGATTTTCAGAAGTCAGATAGACCGTTGGAAGGGCTTCAGCCATTGGCAGGTGCTCACGTCTACTATGGCTCTTGGCCTGGTAAGGGCCTAAACGACTTTCCAGGAATCTCTTTTCATAACAGACTGAGGCCGAGTCAAGTCAGAATGAGAAGAAGAAGGCAGTCGACCACAAGCCGACCATTACCATTATAGGGACCAAAACAAAAGGAATGAATTTGATTCATCTCTAGGTGACCACCTTAGTCACTCATAGATCAGCAAATCCGCACTTTTCTTCTTTTGCTTTATGCCTTTCGGCACCCTTAGTAGAAAAAAAGAGAGAAAGAGAGCTATTTTACGCTGAGCAAGGCTGGTGATGTGCCACTGTATGGAGGGCTCAGAGAGAGTAGAAGTGCTTTCCTTCACGCTGAGTGTGAACTTACGATTTCAGGTTAGACCAGGAAGATTGCTTATGACATCAATCAGCTAGGTCCGTCTGTCGAATCGTTTTTCAATGCATGCGATCTTTCGAGTAGGAGTAGAGTGAAGGGTCTCGCTTTCCAGTTTCTCGGCTGGGAATATGCCGGCAGGTTCAGAATCGGACCCTCGCACCGAGATAAAACCATCGCTTTTTTAAAAAGACAGAGACAAAGCAAAAAAATGAGTCATTTGCGAGCTGGGAGGAAAAGGAACTTGCTTCCAAAGATAGGGGGCGCAAGGAAAAAGTGGTTTCATCAGGATCCGGTCCCTTCCACCGATGGTGGAGTAAGCTTCCTCTGTCCTCTCTCTTCCAGTCGATCTGGAACTTGTGCTTCCCTCTTAGTTCGAAAGCAAGCTACTGCTTTCCTCACCACTGAATACTCCGAACTGGTCCCCGCAAAGCCTGGGCTTCTTCCCTCTTTTTATTGATACCACTTTTTTAATGAATCCCCCACTTCTGACGCTATCCTTCTTCTCTTGTGCTGGCCAGCCTTCTGAAGCTCTTTTTGACGTCTGACATTGCCTGCTGTGAAAGATCAATAAATGGCTTGACAGGACTCACTCGGGCAAGTAAGCGAGCCAAGGTTTAAGACAGTTCGGGAGTCAATCCAGTAAGGTAGGAAAAGTTTCGGTTATGAGTTATGAAAGAACCTAGCCTGTTTAGCGAGATGCTAGATTTTTTTAGGATACCCCATGAAAGAGTTCACTCAACAACAGCAAGAAGAGTGACGGTTCGTAGCTACAGTAGAGTGAGACCGGTTTGATAGGCAATCGGAAGACGTGCTATTTTACGTGATTGAATCCGCTGCAATCGATACACATTCTGTAATCTTTCTGTCTGTCAATCAACTTGCAAAACTCCCGTCAAATTAGTTTAAAAAGGGGCTATCGTAAGCTTTTCTTTCCTTTCGGGCACTTCTGTCTACGGACCCTTTCTTCTCTTATATTTATGCAATTTGCTATTCTGTGAACCTTTCTTCCAAAACAGAAAGGCAAACTTCACACTGGCCAATTTCACACCTTCCG